AATGAGTTGCCTGATAAAAGGGTTATCTTGATAGGATAAATTATATAATTTTTTAATTATACTCATTAAACAAACCTTATTTATATCTAATAGAATTAAACTATTTCTTAAAGTATCAAAAACTTATGTGCTTCGTACACTAAAATATACCTATAATTAAAAAACAATTACCAGTAAGTAAAAAAGTTTTATATAAAAAGATAAGCTAATTAAGCTAATGAGTTCATACCCCATATATAAAGGTTTTAATCCTTTTCTTTTTAATTTTTAAAAATCTTTCTAATTATTTATTTTTAACAACGCTAATTAGAGGAACTTTAATCTCTATCTCTTCTAATTCTTGATTAGGAGCCTGAATTGGATTAGAAATTAATTTGTTATCTTTTATCCCCTTAATAATTGACACAAATAATTTACTATCCACTGAAGCTTCATTAAAATATTTTTTAACCCAAGCATTAGCCTCTGCTATTTTTTTATTTAGTTCTATCTTATTTATTTTACAATTAAATGTATTTTCAATAATAAGAATAAATTCAAACTTTATTACTTTAATTATTTTATCCTCATTACTGTTAAAAAGAGGAGCTGCTCCATTTCATTTTTGATTCCCGGGAGTTATAGAAGGACTAAACTGATGAAACAATCTTATTTTAATAACTTGACAAAAAATTGCCCCTTTAATATTAACTTCATATTGTTTAAATTTTAATTTTATTATCAATATTATTATTTTATCAATTATAATTGGGTCATTAGGAGGATTAAATCAAACCTCATTACGTAAATTAATAGCTTTTTCATCAATTAACCACTTAGGATGAATACTAGCAGCAATAATTTATAGAGAAAATTTATGATTAAGATACTTTTTTATTTACACGTATCTTTCATTTACAATCATTTTTATTTTTAATTTATTTAATTTTTTTCATTTAAATCAAATATTTTCATTTTATAATCAAAATCCTTTGGTAAAATTCAGACTATTTATTTCTCTTTTATCTTTGGGAGGTCTACCCCCATTTTTAGGATTCCTACCAAAATGAATAGTAATTCAATCTATCAGCAATTTAAATGCTATTTTTTTATTAATTGTAATAGTATCATTTACATTAATTACATTATACTTTTATATGCGGATTACTTATTCTGCATTTATGTTAAGATACATAGAAATTAATTGAAATTATAAAAATTTTACAATTAACAAAAATATAAATTGAACACTACTTTTAAATTTTTTTTCTTCAATAAGATTAACTTTAATCTCTTTACTTTATTTATTTATATAAGTAAGGTTTTAAGTTAATTTAAACTAATAGCCTTCAAAGCTATAAATATTAGTTATACTCTTTTAAGCCTTAGTATAAATATACTCCTTTAGAATTGCAGTCTAATATCATTATTGACTATAAAGCCTTAAATGATTAAAGAAGAAGAATCTTCATATATAGATTTACAATCTACTACTTTTATCAGTCATTTAATCTTTTTAAAAAATATTGCAACAATGATTATTTTCTACAAACCATAAAGATATTGGAACTTTATACTTTATTTTTGGAGCTTGAGCAGGAATAGTCGGGACATCTTTAAGTATATTAATTCGAGCTGAATTAGGACACCCTGGCTCTCTTATTGGAGATGATCAAATTTATAATGTTATTGTCACAGCTCATGCATTTGTTATAATTTTTTTTATAGTTATACCAATTATAATTGGAGGATTTGGAAACTGATTAGTTCCTCTAATGTTAGGAGCCCCAGATATAGCTTTCCCACGAATAAATAATATAAGATTTTGGTTATTACCTCCTTCTTTAACATTACTATTAGCTAGTAGTATGGTAGAAGCAGGAGCTGGAACAGGTTGAACAGTTTACCCTCCTCTCTCTTCAGGGATTGCCCATGCAGGGGCCTCAGTTGATTTAGCAATTTTTTCTTTACATTTAGCCGGAATTTCTTCAATTTTAGGGGCTGTAAATTTTATTACAACAATTATTAACATACGATCAAATGGAATTACCTTTGATCGAATACCTTTATTTGTCTGATCAGTAGTAATTACAGCAGTACTTTTATTACTATCACTTCCAGTTTTAGCGGGAGCAATTACTATACTTTTAACAGATCGAAATTTAAATACTTCATTTTTTGACCCTGCGGGAGGAGGAGACCCTATCTTATACCAGCATTTATTCTGGTTCTTTGGTCACCCTGAAGTTTATATTTTAATTCTTCCTGGATTTGGAATAATTTCTCATATTATTAGTCAAGAAAGAGGTAAAAAGGAAACATTTGGATCATTAGGAATAATTTATGCCATATTAGCTATTGGACTATTAGGATTTATTGTTTGAGCTCACCATATATTTACTGTAGGGATAGATGTAGATACTCGAGCTTATTTTACTTCGGCTACTATAATTATTGCTGTACCTACAGGAATTAAAATTTTTAGATGATTAGCTACTTTACACGGAACCCAATTAAATTATAGTCCTGCACTGATCTGAGCTTTAGGATTTGTATTTTTATTCACAGTAGGAGGATTAACAGGAGTTGTATTAGCTAATTCATCTATTGATATTGTATTGCATGATACATATTACGTTGTTGCCCACTTCCACTATGTACTCTCTATAGGAGCCGTATTTGCTATTATAGCAGGATTTGTCCACTGATACCCTCTTTTTACAGGACTTACCCTTAACCCCGAATGATTAAAAGCTCAATTTATAGTAATATTTATTGGAGTAAATTTAACATTTTTCCCTCAACATTTTCTAGGATTAGCCGGAATACCACGGCGATATTCAGATTATCCTGATGCCTATACTGCATGAAATGTTGTTTCAACTATTGGATCAACAATTTCATTTATTGGAGTTCTATTTTTCTTATTTATTATTTGAGAAAGAATGATTTCTCATCGAACTGTAATTTATCCAATTCAATTAAATTCTTCAATTGAATGATACCAAAATTTACCTCCAGCAGAACACAGTTATGCTGAATTACCATTATTAACTAATTTCTAATATGGCAGATTAGTGCAATGGATTTAAGCTTCGTATATAAAGGAATGCCCTTTTATTAGAAACAAATGGCAACATGATCAAATTTAGGTATACAAGATAGAGCATCCCCATTAATAGAACAATTAAATTTTTTTCACGATCATACATTATTAATTTTGATTATAATTACTATTTTAGTAGGCTATTTAATACTTATATTATTTTTTAATAAATTTACTAATCGATTTTTGTTACATGGACAAACAATTGAAATTATTTGGACAATTTTACCTGCGATTGTATTAATATTTATTGCTCTCCCATCCTTACGAATTTTATATCTTTTAGATGAAATTAATAGTCCCGCTATTACTTTAAAAACTATTGGTCACCAATGATACTGAAGTTATGAATATTCAGATTTTTTAAATTTAGAATTTGACTCATATATGGTACCAACAAATGAATTAGAAACTAATGGGTTTCGTCTTTTAGATGTAGATAACCGAATTGTACTTCCTATAAATACTCAAATTCGAATCTTAGTTACTGCTGCAGATGTACTTCATTCTTGAACAATCCCAGCATTAGGAGTAAAGGTAGATGGTACTCCAGGACGACTTAATCAAACAAATTTTTTAATAAATCGACCAGGATTATTCTTTGGACAATGTTCAGAAATTTGTGGAGCAAACCACAGTTTTATACCTATTGTTTTAGAAAGTAGCCCAACTAACTATTTTATTAAGTGAATCACAGCTATAAATACTAATTAATACATTAGATGACTGAAAGCAAGTAATGGTCTCTTAAACCACATAATAGTAAATTAGCAATTACTTCTAATGAAATCTAACAGACCATAAAAAATTAGTTAAACCCAATAACATTAGTATGTCAAACTAAAATTATCAAACTATTGATATTTTTTAATCCCTCAAATAGCCCCTATTAGATGATTAACTTTATTTATTTTATTTACAGTTATTTTTATTCTGTTTAATATTATAAATTATTTTTGTATTGTTTTTACTCCTTCTAGTGATAGAAAAAAAGAAGGAAAAACTCAGTTAACTCCCCCTTCCCTAAATTGAAAATGATAACAAATTTATTTTCTGTTTTTGACCCAAGTACAACTATTTTAAATCTTTCTTTAAATTGATTAAGAACTTTTTTAGGATTATTATTAATCCCAGCTTCTTTTTGACTAATTCCAACTCGATTTCAATTTCTTTGAAATTCTATTCTTTTAACTTTACACAAGGAATTCAAAACTTTACTGGGACCTACTGGCCATAATGGAAGAACTTTTATTTTTATTTCATTATTTTCAATAATTGTGTTTAACAATTTTTTAGGGCTATTTCCCTATATTTTTACAAGAACAAGTCACTTAACTTTAACCTTAGGATTAGCCCTCCCATTATGACTAAGCTTTATAATTTATGGATGAGTAAATCATACTCAACATATATTTGCACATCTTGTTCCACAAGGAACACCTGCAGTTTTAATGCCTTTTATAGTATGTATTGAAACTATTAGTAATGTAATCCGTCCTGGTACATTAGCAGTTCGATTAGCAGCAAATATAATTGCCGGTCATTTGTTGTTAACCCTTCTAGGAAACACCGGTCCTTCATTATCATATATTATAGTATCTTTACTAATTGGAGCTCAAATTGCTTTATTAGTATTAGAATCAGCAGTTGCAATTATTCAGTCATATGTATTTGCTGTTTTAAGAACTCTTTATTCTAGAGAAGTTAATTAATATTCTTAATGTCAACACACTCAAATCATCCATTTCATCTAGTAGATTACAGCCCATGACCTTTAACTGGGGCCATTGGAGCAATAACAACAGTCAGAGGACTTGTAAAATGATTTCATCATTATGATATCTCATTATTTGCATTAGGGAATTTAATTACAATCTTAACAATGTACCAATGATGACGAGACATCTCGCGAGAAGGGACATTTCAAGGACTACATACTTACCCAGTAACTATTGGACTTCGATGAGGAATAATTCTATTTATTGTTTCTGAAATTTTCTTTTTTATTTCCTTTTTTTGAGCTTTCTTCCATAGTAGACTATCCCCAACAATCGAGCTAGGATCAACTTGGCCCCCTATCGGGATTATTGCTTTTAACCCATTTCAAATCCCCCTATTAAATACAGCAATTTTATTAGCATCAGGAGTTACGGTTACTTGAGCCCATCACGCCCTTATAGAAGGAAACCACTCACAAACAACTCAAGGACTATTTTTTACAATTATTTTAGGAATTTATTTTACAATATTACAAGCATATGAATACATTGAAGCCCCTTTTACTATTGCTGACGCAGTTTATGGATCAACCTTTTTTATAGCAACAGGATTCCATGGGCTTCACGTTTTAATTGGAACAACATTTTTATTGGTTTGTTTAATTCGGCATGTAAACTTTCATTTTTCGAATAACCATCACTTTGGATTTGAAGCAGCAGCATGATATTGACACTTTGTTGATGTAGTCTGATTATTCCTTTATATTTCAATTTATTGATGAGGTAGATAAATCTATATAGTATAATTAGTATACATGACTTCCAATTATGAGGCCTAAAAGTTTTTAGTATAGATAATTTTTTTAACTTTTATTATAAGAATTATTATTTTTTTTATTAGTAGAATTGTTATAGGGTTAGCTTCAATTCTTTCTAAAAAAGCAGTTATTGACCGAGAAAAGTCTTCCCCTTTTGAATGTGGATTTGACCCTATCAATTCAGCACGACTCCCCTTTTCCTTACGATTTTTTCTTATTGCTATTATTTTTTTAATTTTCGATGTAGAAATTGCACTAATCTTACCGACTGTTATAATTTTTTCAACCTCAAATTTAGTATGATGAACAAGAACAACATTATTCTTTATTTTTATCTTATTAGCAGGACTTTATCATGAATGAAATCAAGGTGCATTAAATTGATCCACCTAAATTAGGGATGTAGTTAATTATAACATTTGATTTGCATTCAAAAAGTATTGGAGTACCAATCTTCCTTAGAATATGAAGTGATTTATTACAATTAGTTTCGACCTAGCCTTAGATGATTTTCATCCTTATTCTTTTATTAATTGAAGCCAAAAAGAGGCATATTACTGTTAATGATATTATTGAATAAAAATTCCAATTAAGGAAGTATGAGAGTCAAGGAAAAGCTGCTAACTTTTTTCTTTAATGGTTTAACTCCATTTATACTTTTATTTATATAGTTTAATAAAAACTTTACATTTTCACTGTAAAAATAAAAAATTATTTTTTATAAATTACTATAATTTGTTCTATTTAAAGATTTAACAATCTCTTCAGCATCTTCAAGGCTGCGCTCTAAAATATAAGCTATTTAAATTTAAACTAAAATAACCAGTCTTAAAAGAATAGCAACCCATAAAATAAAAGTTATTAAATAAATTTTTAAGTTATTATTTTGTAAAACCTGAATAAAAGAGGAATTATTTTTAATTGTATTATAAATTATTTGGCCCCCTAATATTTCACTTCATCCTTGATCAAAACTTTTTAAAGTCTTAAACCCCACATTTAATGGAAATTTAATAACCCCTAATGTAGAAATTATTGGTATAAATCACATAGACCCAGCAAAAAAAGTTAATAAATAATTAGAAAGAGATTTATAATTAAAAAATAAAGAAACGTTAGATATTAGATAACCAGAAAAAGCCCCAACTAAACAGACAAACAACGTTAAATTTTTTAAATATAAAGGTAAACAAATTATTGATACAGAAGGAAACATAACCCAGGATAAGAAAGACCCCCCAATTACAGCTAAAATTAATAATCCTAATATACCCCCAATTATAGTAAAAGCCTCATCATTTAATGGGTGTAAAGAATTTCTATTAAACTCCCCAGTCAATGAAAAAAAAACTAAACGAAATGAATAACAAACAGTTAACCCGGTAGAAAAAAAATATAAAAAAAATCTGAATAGATTTAAATTTCCTAATAAAACAGTCTCTAAAATTAAATCCTTAGAATAAAACCCAGCTAAAAAAGGTATCCCACATAAAGCTAAATTAGCTGTATTTAAACAAGCCACAGTTAATGGTATATGATAAACTAGGCCCCCTATAAAACGGATATCTTGAGAATTTTTTATATTATGAATAATAGCTCCAGCACATATAAATAACAAAGCCTTAAATATAGCATGAGTTAAAAGATGAAAAAAAGCCAATTTAGGAAATCCTATAGCTAAAATTCTTATTATTAACCCTAACTGTCTTAAAGTAGATAACGCAATAATTTTTTTTAAATCAAACTCAAAATTAGCCCCAAGCCCCGCCATAAATATAGTTAAACCTGAAATTAAAAGTAAAAAACTACCAATTTGGTTACCTACCAATAGTCTATTAAACCGAATTAATAAATAAACCCCAGCAGTTACCAAAGTTGAAGAATGGACTAAAGCTGAAACAGGGGTAGGGGCAGCTATTGCAGCAGGAAGTCAAGAAGAAAAAGGAATCTGAGCTCTTTTTGTTATTGCAGCTAAAACTACTAAGCACCCAATTACCGTCATACAAAAGTCATGCTTCATTAAGTCAATATAAAAAATATAATTTCATCTTCCATAATTTAATATTCAAGCAATTGCCAACAAAAAAGCAACATCCCCAATTCGATTAGATAAAGCCGTTAATATCCCTGCATTATAAGACTTTTCATTTTGAAAATAAATGACTAAGCAATAAGAAACTAACCCAAGACCATCCCATCCTAACAAAATTCTAATTAAATTAGGACTAATAATTAACAATATTATTGACATAACAAACATTAAGACAATTATAATAAACCGATTAATAACTTTATCTTCAGCTATATATTCTTTTCTGTAAAAAATAACTAAAGAAGAAATAAATAATACTAAAGATATAAATATTAAACTCATTCAATCAAATAAAAAAGTTATAACGATATTTAAAGAATTAATTCTAACTACCTCTCACTCTAAAAAATAAACCAATTCCCTTAATAAAAAATTTAAACTAATAAAAAATAAAGATAAACTAATAGATATTAAAGAAAAAAAACTAATTAAACAAATTGAAATTTTTTTAATGATCTAAAATGAATAACTCATATCTTTGACACCACAAATCAATATTTTTTTTAAACTATTTAAATTTTAAAGTCATAAAATACAAGGCTCAGCCTTTATAATTAATAAATTTAAAGGAAATCAATGTAAAAACAACAATAAATATTCACGAGAAAACCCTATAGAACTTGCATAAAACCCTCTTAAAAGCTTTCCATGTTGACTATAAGCATATAAATATAAAGTATAAGCAGCACTAAAGAAAGATAATAAAGATAAAGTAATTATTGTAACTCAGGATCAACTAACAATTCTATTTAATAAACAAACTTCACCTAATAAATTTAAAGTAGGAGGAGCTGCTATATTAGAAGAACATAATAAAAATCACCACAAAGAAAGTCTTGGTATAAAATTTAATAACCCCTTATTAATTAATAATCTTCGTCTTCCTATTCGTTCATAAGAGATATTTGCTAAACAAAATAATCCCGAAGAACATAAACCATGCGCAATTATTAAAGTATAAGAACCAGAAATCCCTCATATAGATAAAGTTATTAAACCTGCTAAAACAATCCCTATATGAGCAACTGACGAATAAGCAATTAGGGCCTTTAAATCTATCTGCCGCAAACAAATTAGTCTAACTAAAACTCCCCCTACTAATCTAATAGAAATTCAAACAAAATTATTCAAAACCCCTCTAATAGCAATGAAAGGATAAACTCGAAGTAACCCATATCCCCCTAATTTTAACAATACTCCAGCTAAAATTATTGACCCTGAAACTGGGGCTTCAACATGTGCCTTTGGGAGTCACAAATGAACTAAAAATATTGGTATTTTAACTAAAAAAGCAAAAATTATACACAAATAAAATAAATCATAAAAAACTGATTGTTCCTTTAATAAATATAATCTTATAGAAAATGAATAATTTATTAAATAAAAAATCCCTACTAATAAAGGTAAAGAAGCTAGTAAAGTATAAAATAATAAATAGATCCCAGCCTGTATACGCTCTGGTTGATACCCCCAACCTAAAATTAACAGTAAAGTAGGAATTAAACTTCTCTCAAAAAACAAATAAAACATGAATAATCTCAATCTTCTAAATGTTAAATACAAAAAAATTAATAATATAACAACTAAAAATAAAAATATTTTAAAAAAATTTAATCTCCGATAAACCCCTTCACTTGCTATAATCATTAAAGAACAAATTCAAAAACTTAACAAAATTAACCCATAAGAAATTAAATCACTACCAAAATAATAACTAATATTTATAAAATAATTTCTATAAAAATTATTTAAAATAAATAAAAAACTAATTATAAATAAAACATTCTGAACCAATCAATAATTTTTTTTTATAAAACATAGAGGAATCAAAAAACACAAACTAAATAAGTAACTTAACATTGAAGAACAGAAAAAGTTTGAAAATAATCATTTCCATGAGTTCGAATTATAGAAACTAAAACTGAAAGACCTAAAGCCCCCTCACAAACTCTAAAAGTTAAAAATATTATTCTAAAAAAATTTTCATAGTTTAAGAAATTTAAAACTTCAAATAAACATAAAAATAAAGACAAAACAATAAATTCTAAACTTAATAGTGTAACCAATAAATGAGCTCGATTTGAAATATAAACTATTACCCCTCTTAATAATATAAATAAAGGTAATAAATAAAGCATAAATATTATCATTAGTTTTAATAGTTTAACAAAAACATTGGTCTTGTAAATCAAAAATAAAATATATTAATTTTTTAAAACATCAGAAAAAAGAGGCTTCTCCTTTCATTAGTCTCCAAAACTAATATTTTAAATAAACTATTTTCTGAAATTTATTTTATTATTACAACATTAAGAATTTTTACATCTTCTATTTTCATTTTTATATCTCACCCATTAGCTATAGGATTCATACTATTAACCCAAACTTTGTTGATTTCTATTATTACTGGTTTACTAAGAAAAACATTTTGATTCTCTTACATTTTATTTATCGTGTTTCTTGGAGGAATGTTAGTTTTATTTATTTATGTTACATCACTAGCCTCAAATGAAATATTTATAATATCAATAAAAACTATACAAATATTAATAATCCTAATAATTTCTAGAATATTAACAATATTAATTATTGATAACTTTTATCTATCAAGATTTTTGCCCCTATTAGATATAAGACTATTAACTGAAACAAATTCATTTATTAAAGAAAATACAATTAATTTAAATAAGCTATATAATTACCCAACAAATTTTTTAACAATTGTTTTAATTAATTATTTATTTCTAACTTTAATTGCAATTGTAAAAGTAACAAATATTTTTTATGGCCCTCTTCGACCTCGTAACTAATGAATAAACCAATTCGACTAAGACACCCTTTATTTAAAATTGCTAATAATGCCCTAGTAGATCTCCCAGCTCCTTCAAATATTTCAATTTGATGAAACTACGGATCATTATTAGGACTATGCTTAATTATTCAAATTGCTACTGGTCTTTTTCTAGCTATACATTACACAGCCGATATTGAATTAGCTTTTAATAGTGTTAATCATATTTGTCGAGATGTAAATTATGGATGATTATTACGAACACTTCATGCTAACGGAGCATCTTTCTTTTTTATTTGTATTTATTTACACATTGGACGAGGAATTTACTATGGGTCATATCTTTATACCTCAACATGACTAATTGGAGTAATTATTTTATTTTTAGTTATAGGAGCAGCATTTATAGGATATGTATTACCTTGAGGACAAATATCTTTCTGAGGAGCTACTGTTATTACAAATTTATTATCAGCAATCCCATATTTAGGAGTTGATTTAGTTCAATGAGTTTGAGGAGGATTTGCAGTTGACAACGCCACTCTTACACGATTTTTTACTTTCCACTTTTTAATCCCATTTATTGTAGCGGCAGCAACTATAGTGCACTTACTATTTTTACATCAAACAGGTTCAAATAACCCACTAGGTATTAATAGTAACGTAGATAAAATCCCTTTCCATCCTTATTTTTCATTTAAGGATATTGTTGGATTTATTACCATAGTAATATTATTAGTTTTATTAACTTTAACTAACCCCTATTTATTAGGAGACCCTGATAATTTTATTCCAGCTAATCCCTTAGTTACTCCAGTACATATCCAACCAGAATGATATTTTTTATTTGCTTATGCAATCCTACGATCAATTCCTAATAAATTAGGTGGAGTAATTGCTTTAGTTTTATCAATTGCAATCTTAATAATCCTACCTTTTACGGCTAACAGAAAACTTCGAGGTACTCAATTTTATCCATTAAATCAAACATTATTTTGAAGTATAGTAGGAACAGTAATTTTATTAACATGAATTGGAGCTCGCCCAGTAGAAGACCCTTATATTATTACTGGACAAATTTTAACAGTTATTTATTTTTCTTATTATATTATTAACCCATTAGTAACACAATGATGAGATTCATTACTTGAATAAATTAGTTAATGAGCTTGAATAGCATATGTTTTGAAAGCATAAGATAAAAATTATAACTTTTTATTAACTTTATACTTAAATTAATTCACTATAAAATTAAATGCAAGATATAAAGCTTTAGACCAATAAATAAAAATAAATAATTTAAAGACATGGGTAAAAATCTTTTTCATGCTAAATATATTAGTTTATCATAACGAAAACGAGGTAAAGTCCCCCGTACTCAAATAAAAGCAAAAGAAATAAAAGATAACTTTAAAAAGAAAAATAAACTATAAATATCTGCCCCTAAAAAAATAACAACAAACAACATTCTTATAAAAAGAATTCTAGCATATTCTGCTAAAAAAATTAAAGCAAATCCCCCTCTACTATATTCTACATTAAATCCAGAAACTAATTCAGACTCCCCTTCCGCAAAATCAAAAGGAGTTCGATTTGTTTCAGCTAGACTTGAAGCAAATCAAACCAATATTAAAGGAAAAGATAAAACTATTATCCAAGAATAATCTTGAAATCCTCTAAAATCATTGAAATTAAAACCTCCGACTAAAAAAATAAAGGATATTAAAATCAAAGCCAATCTAACTTCATAAGAAATTGTTTGAGCCACTGCCCGAAGACCCCCTAATAAAGCATAATTTGAATTAGAAGATCAACCAGCAATTATTACAGTATAAACCCCTAATCTTGTACAACTTAAAAAAAATAAAACCCCTAAATTAAAAGAATAAAATTTAATAAAATAAGGAATACATATTCAAATTAATAAAGATAAAAATAAAGAAAAAATAGGAGAAAAATAGTAAGAAACATAATTAGAAGAAACTGGATAAGTTTGTTCTTTTGTAAATAACTTAATCGCATCACTAAAAGGCTGGGGAATCCCTATTAAACCAACTTTATTAGGTCCTTTACGAATCTGGATATAGCCTAATACTTTTCGCTCTAACAAAGTTAAAAAAGCAACCCCAACTATTACACAAATTACTAATAATAAACTTCCAGTTAAAGGAAAAAATAAATCTATTAAATTCAAGTACTATTTATAATTTTTAATTATATTTTTAAATTCTAAATTTAAGGCACTAATCTGCCAAAATAGTAAATTTAATAGAATTAGAAATTAAATAAAAATAATTTTTTAAATATTTGGTCCTTTCGTACTAAAATATTTTAATTTATTAAAGATAGAAACCAACCTGGCTTACACCGGTTTGAACTCAGATCATGTAAGAATTTAAAAGTCGAACAGACTTAAACTTTGAACTTCTACACCCAAAATTACTCTTAATCCAACATCGAGGTCGCAATCTTTTTTGTCGATAAGAACTCTCAAAAAAAATTACGCTGTTATCCCTAAGGTAACTTAAATTTATAATCAATAAAACTGGATCATTTACTCATAAATTAATGTTAAATAAAAATAAAAGTTTTATAGATTTTATTGTCACCCCAACAAAATATAAATAAATAACTAAATTTAAAAAATCTTAATAAATTAGATACTACTTATATAAAGCTCTATAGGGTCTTCTCGTCTTTTAAAAAAATTTCAGTCTTTTAACTAAAATGATAAATTCAATCTTTATTTTTTATGAAACAGCATGCACCTCATCCAACCATTCATACCAGCCTTCAATTAAAAGACTAATGATTATGCTACCTTTGCACAGTCAAAATACTGCGGCCCTTCAAAATAATTTCAGTGGGCAGGTCAGACCTTATAATAAATAACAAAAAGACATGTTTTTGATAAACAGGTGAGCACAAAATTTGCCGAATTAATTATAAAAACCAACCAAATAAAATTAATATTTTACAATTAAAAATTTACTAATTTAATCATTATAACTAAATTTTTAAAATTAAAATTTATTTTTTAATAAAAAAGTTAAAATAAATAATAAATAATATCAAATATAAAATAAATTAAAACATAATTATTATTGATAGCTAATTCTAAGCTTACAATTATTATTTAATAAATATTATTTATAATATTTTATTTTAAAGCTCATCCCTTAAAATATTAATTTTTAATATTAATAATTTTTTAATTAAATTATTAATAAATAAAAATCTTAATTAAATTAATTTCTTAAAAAACTAGATATATTAAAAAACGATTAACGTTTCATTTCTAACAAATTATTAATAATAATTATTCTACAGTAACTATAATAATTTATTAGATCTTTTTAATTCGAGAAAATTAAATATAAATAAAAATTATTTGATTAACTCTGATACACAAGATACCTTAAATTAAAAGTTCTTTTCAAATAAAAAATTTTTCAATATATTTCAATAATCTTTTACAATACAAATTTACTATAATTAAAATTAGTTTTTCTCTATAAAATACAAACCTTAAAATTTAAATAAAATTATTTTTATTAAAAAAAACAATAAACAAATAAAATTAATAAATAAAAATTTTCAATTTAAGTTGATTTGCACAACTATCACTTCAATGTAAATGAAATACTTTACTCAATAAGCTTTAAATTGTCATTCTAGAAGCATCTTCCGATACTTCTACTATGTTACGACTTATCTCATTTTAATAATGAGAGCGACGGGCGATGTGTGCATGTTTTAGAGCTATAATCAAATAAACTATATTCATTATTTTACTTTTAAATCCACCTTAAAATCATCATTTCAGACAATTTAATGTATAAATAAATTTATTGTAACCCATCTCTACTAAAGCATAAACTGCACCTTGACCTGACATCAATTATATTTTTAAATTAAGAAAATTATTACTCTTTTAAGATATTCTGATAACGGCGATATACAAATTGAAAACAAACCTTAGTAAGGTCCAACGGGGATTATCGATTACAGGACAGGTTCCTCTAAATAGACTAAAACACCGCCAAATTCTTTAAGTTTGAAGATCATAACTATTACTACTCTAGTATTATTATTCACATTTTAAATAATAGGGTATCTAATCCTAGTTTATAATTAAAATTTTCTAGCTTCATTAAATTTAAATAATAAATAAAAATAATTAAATTTAAAATTTCACTTAAAAAATTTAATTTAATTTTATAAAAAAACAACAAATTAACTATTACTAATAAATCTTATTTGTATTATTTGTATAACCGCGGTTGCTGGCACAAAATTTACCAATACTAAAATAAATTACTAAATCAAAATTTCTTTAATTTATAATATTAATTACTGCGATTAATTAATAAATAAAATATTTTTTAAATAAATTATTACTCGCACAAAAATTTACATGTAAAATAATTATTAAACAAGATAAATAACAAAAATAAAACAAATTATTAATCTATAAACCAAAAATTAATAAAATATAAATTTAAAATCTAATTAATTATTTATTAAACAATTTTTTTTTGTTTTTAGACGAAATTTCCCCAATTTTTTAAAAAAAAGTTTAACAGACACAGCAATATCCCCTTAAAATATTCCTATATTATTATAAATAAAAATAATAAATAAAATAAAATTAATTATTAACAGTTTATTTTAAATTAAATAAATTTAGTTAGTTTTTAAACATTAAAAAATATAAAAAATTTAACAAAGACAGCAATATCCCCCTTAAAATATTACTATATTATTATAAATAAAAATAATAAATAAAATTAATTATTAATAGTTTATTTAAATTAAATAAATTTTTAGAAAATATATTAAAAAAAGAAAAGTTTAACAGCACAGTAAATCCCCTTTTAATAAGTTACAGTACAACATATTATTTTAATATAATAAAAAATTTTTATAATCTTTATTATTAATACCAACACTTACTTTAATTAACTATATATATATATATATTAATATATAAATATTTATATTTAATATTAATTATTTAATTATTATAATGATTATGAATTAATTTATATTAAATATAAAATATTATATATTAATAAATTAAATATTTGTGTATAGTAATACCCCCTTTTAAATTATTACAAATATTGTTTAAAACTTCCCCTAGTAGTAGACTGTTAGGAATAGTCATTTGTTAACTGTATTTAAAGAATTTCTTATATATTTTACTTTCCTTTATATAAATATATATATATTAATAAATAATTTATATATATATGTATAATTTATATATGTATTAATTTATTTTTAATTTTAAAAATTTATATAACAAAAAAAAATTGTTTAAATGTAAAATTATTAATTTTAATAATTTTTAATACCATCTTTTAAAATATTTTATATAAGTATAAGTATAAAAAA